TAGAGATCCGAAAGCTATTCTTTTTGGTTATAATGCTAAAATCTCAAGTCGGCTCCCTCGTCTTTATCTTGATCTTTTAAGGCCTCTTGAATATTCTACTATATTACTTACTTCATTTTTTTATTGTGTATAATGTGATTTTACTGTTGTCTTCTTTATTATTATTGAATTTTTATTATTGATAGGAATTCTCTTGTTAGGACCATATGAATCAATTAAAAAAACATCAGATTCATACTATAACCACGATGATTCAAAAAAACCTTAAATCGAAGTCCAAAAATTCCCTGAGTAAGAACTGTTGGATCATCACTTATTCAATGAATAGATATAATGAAAAAAAATTCAAAGAAACGTTTATCCTTTGATCAAAATAAAGAAAAGCTCCGGAAGCTTGAAAGAATGAAAATTATTCCATTTATTTTTACAACTCTTTGAAAAGTTTTTTAAGTCCGGTTGCGAGGTCTAAATATTTAGTATGAATCATAGTTCTAATATTTTTAGAATCCATTTTCTATATTCCGTGCTCCAGATACTAGAATAAATATCTGACGGGATAAAACCATCTCTATCAAGATGACAGATCCATTTTATGTTCTGTACTTTCAATAGGATCAATTAAAACAAGCCACACACTCATATTCCGGAAATACAGAAACAAAGAAATTCCACGATCAAACTACCAAATCAAAATGGAATAGGCTAACAAACAATAAGAAACCAAAACGCTTAACTTTCCTTTCTATTGAAAAACGAATTACCCGATTCTTGTGAATCTAATTCATAGAAATTCCGTCGAGTAAAATGGACGAATTATAAATCTCCAAAATAATAGATAGAAATATCGCAAATAGGGCCATTGCAACACCCATCAAAGGAGTAGTTCCCCACCCCGGAGCTACTTTACCATATTCTGAATTTAATGGTTTCAATAAATCCCCTACAACAGTTCGTCTTGGACCAGATCTAGAATTATCCTCAACAGTTTGCGTAGCCATAAATACTATTTTTTATTCATTTAGATCTGTTGACTTTGTATACCATTTCGCTGTAAATATAAGGATCTTATCCTATAGATCTATTGTGATCTTGAAACTTTAGAATTATAATAATGGAAACAGCAACCCTAATTGCCATCTCTATATCTGGTTTACTTGTTAGTTTTACGGGGTATGCCTTATATACTGCCTTTGGGCAACCCTCGCAACAACTAAGAGATCCATTTGAAGAACATGGGGACTAGTTGAAGTAATGAGCCCTCCATATTGGGGGCTCATTACTTCAATTAAGATAATAAAAAATTATTTAACCTTTTTTCGTCGGAACTTTAGGGGGTTCTCTAAAAAAGATAGCGAAAAAAATAATTCCTAAAGTCGAGACTAAGAGGAATGTATAAACCAATGCTTCCATAGATTTGATTGTGGTTTACAATTATAGCTTTCATACCTGTTTATTGGGGCTCATTTCCCAACAAATAAAATAAAAAGAGTAACTGCAATGATTGAAATAAAGATTTATCTAGTTCTCTATGTGAAATTTAAAATCATAAAAAAAGTCGAAAAAGAACAAAAGAATGTTAGACTACCTGTTTTTTTGTAGTTGGATCTCCAAGTTTTTGGAATGCTCCAAATTCTACTTGAGCGTCTAAATCTGGGTCGATACCAGCAAAAACATCTCTGAACAAAGTTCTAGCACCATGCCAAATGTGCCCGAAAAAGAATAGCAGAGCAAATGAAGCATGTCCAAAAGTAAACCAACCCCTCGGACTGCTACGAAAAACACCATCTGATTTCAAAGTAGCACGATCTAATTCAAAAATTTCACCCAATTGAGCACGTCTAGCATATTTTTTCACAGTAGCGGGATCGCTATAACTGACTCCATTAAGCTCGCCACCATAGAACTCAACAGTTACACCTACTTGTTCGACACTATATTTCGATTCTGCCCTTCGAAAAGGAACATCGGCCCTAACAATTCCGTCCCCATCTACCAAAACAACCGGAAATGTTTCAAAAAAAGTAGGCATACGACGTACAAAAAGTTCACGCCCCTCTTTATCTCTAAAGACAGGATGTCCTAACCAACCGACGGCTATTCCATCTCCATTGTCCATTGAACCTGCTCTAAATAACCCCCCTTTTGCTGGATTATTGCCGATATAATCATAAAAAGCTAATTTTTCGGGAATTTTAGACCAAGCTTCTGACAAACTTTGATTTTCGGCTAGTCCAGCACCAACTCTTCGATATATTTCTTGCTGGAAGTATCCCTGATCCCATTGATAACGAGTAGGACCAAATAATTCAATGGGGGTTGTTGCTGAACCATACCACATAGTTCCAGCAACGACAAAAGCTGCAAAAAAGACAGCCGCAATACTGCTGGACAGGACAGTTTCAATATTTCCCATCCGTAATCCTTTATATAGACGTTGGGGTGGACGCACACTAAGATGGAAAAGACCCGCTAATATGCCCAAGGTTCCTGCTGCAATATGATGAGAAGCTACCCCCCCCGGAACAAAAGGATCAAAACCTTCCACACCCCACGCGGGATTTACGGATTGTATCCTTCCAGTTAGTCCATAAGGATCGGACACCCATATTCCAGGCCCATACAATCCTGTTACATGAAATGCGCCAAAACCAAAACAAGCCACCCCTGCAAGAAATAAATGAATTCCAAAAATTTTGGGCAAATCCAAAGAAGGTTTTCCAGTTCGTTCATCACAAAAGATTTCTAGATCCCAATAAACCCAATGCCAAATAGCCGCTAAAAAGCACAAGCCTGAAAACACAATATGTGCTCCGGCCACACCTTCGTAACTCCAAATACCCGGATTCGTTATAGTCCCTCCTGTGATATTCCAACCGCCCCACGAATTGGTTATTCCTAAACGAGTCATGAAAGGTATAACGAACATACCCTGTCTCCACATTGGGTCAAGAACAGGGTCAGAGGGATCAAAAACTGCTAATTCATATAGAGCCATCGAACCGGCCCAACCAGCAACTAGAGCTGTGTGCATTATATGAACAGAAAGCAAACGGCCTGGATCATTTAATACAACAGTATGAACACGATACCAAGGTAAACCCATGAAAATACCCCTTATATCAACAAAAAATAGACACTATGTAACTTTATTGCACTTTAAAAATTTATATTATGGACTCTAGCCTTTCATTAGATTTTCTCGTAAAATGGAACAATCATATTTGTAGAAATAAAAAGAAACAGATTTATTCTATACCCGATAAGTAACAATACGCAATGGTGGGGAGACGAGAGGGGTTTACAATTTTCTCTATGAATATTTAAATAAATAAATGCAGACATACTCACTTATCACCCCAATGACCCATTCGTAACAACTTTACTTTATTTAGTATTCCTAAAAAAAATGCAATATAATAAAAGTAAATCATTTTTAACACAATAAACTAATTCTTACGTTTCCACACTAAAGTTAGATATATTATTTTATTATTTCTCCATTTTATGCCCATTGGTGTTCCAAGAGTACCCTTTCGAAGCCCTGGGGAAGAAGATGCATCTTGGGTTGATATATAGTGCGACTTGTCAGATATAGTAGGTCATATGGGATTTCCCCATTTTCTCCCCCGATCGAGATATCCTCTCTTTCACCCCCAAAAGAAGAATGATTGAATCATAAAAAATTTGGAGCGTGAAGTGTAATGAAGTACAATTCTATCGATTTTTGGATTTTTAGAGGGGGTATCCAGATTATTACTCGAAATTATGAATAATTTATGGTTGGCTTGATTGAACCAATAAAATCAAGTACCCAGGCTCTGTTTAGAAAAAACCAATTGGTAATATATCTACGATCACCACTTCTATCATATCCATATATTTTACAGAAAACATTAAAGAAGAAATTCAGAAAATGAAGAAGTTATAACAAAAATACGTAGTATTGTAATATTTGTCCTATATGTGCAAATCCAAATCGGGCAGATCTTTACTCAGAGTAGAAAAGAAACCTAAAAGAATTGAAAAAGTCCATTCAGAAACAAGAAAATTACATTGTGATTGGACTTCGATCTCAATGAAAGCAATACATCAATGAGAAGATAGTTCAATAAATTGAGTCTATTATTCTTTTTTTCTTTAAAAGTTCGAAGAAGTCCATTATGAAAAGAGAAAGAAGTTTAAAATCGACACATTGATTCCTTTTTTGCTTATATGATTTTGGATGAACTGTATGCATCAAAAGGTGCATGTACAGCTCTTAAGGAAAAAAATTGAATCCTAATCAATCGACTTTATCGAGAAAGATTACTTTTTTTAGGTCAAGAGGTTGATAGTGAAATATCGAATCAACTAATTAGTCTTATGGTATATCTTAGTATAGAGGAAGAGAATAAGGATTTGTATCTGTTTATAAATTCTCCGGGGGGGTGGGTAATACCCGGAATAGCTATTTATGATACTATGCAATTTGTACAACCAGATGTACAGACAGTATGTATGGGATTAGCCGCTTCAATGGGATCCTTTCTTTTGGCAGGAGGAGAAATTACCAAACGTTTAGCATTCCCTCACGCTTGGCGCCAATGATTCTTTTATTTGAGAATATATATAAAGACTATACCTTCGCCATAAAAACAGTTAATAAAAACATTTTATAAGTAATAATAGCATGGTATTGTGAATTCCATATGCAAATTTTTGTTTTTTTAATCATTCGATTATATATAGAAAGAGTAGTATGAAAAAGAGGGTATTTACAATTTTATCTGATCTATCAGGAACCTAGTTTAATTTTAGTGTCACATACTTTTTTGTTTTTTTTCATACCAGAAAACTGTTAACAATTTTTATTTTAATTAGAAGAAAACATAACATATGAAAAAAAAAAGAAACTTTCGGATTGTTGAATAACAAAATGATTAAAAAAACAACGGAACCATCGTAGTATTTTTAATTAAAGAGATTCAAAAAAGAAAAAAGAAAGTTGGTTATTGTATTGTTTATTAGTTAAGGATCTGGATCCAAAAGACCCGGTAGATTTTGTACTTCTTTTTTCTTTGATGAAAAAAAAAAATAAATTCGTAAACTTAGAAAAAAATTCATCGAAGAAAATACTCTATCCATAGTAGAGGAAAAAAATGAATTGCAGGGATGGAAAAGCCGTATGCATCAATACGCAGAAAATGCTTGTACGGTTATTTAATATTATTTTTGCCCATTTCTTTATTTTCTTATTTGTATTTATCCCTTTTACCTTTATTTGGGAATAAAGATAATCTTTACCAATCTAGGAGAAATCTTTATCAAAATCTTTATCAAGATAAGGGAACTACTTATTAAGTTATAAAATCAGGGTAATGATCCACCAACCCGCTAGTTCTTTTTATGAGGCACAAACGGGAGAATTTATCCTGGAAGCGGAAGAGCTACTGAAAATGCGTGAAACTATCACAAGGGTTTATGTACAAAGAACAGGCAAACCTTTATGGGTTATATCCGAAGACATGGAAAGGGATGTTTTTATGTCAGCAGCAGAAGCCCAAGCTCACGGAATTGTAGATCTTGTAGCCGTTGAATAAAAAATCAGTGGCAAGGATTATTCTAAAAAAATACAGGATTTGAAAATTCATTTTTTAATCTTCTTACTTTAATTTTAATATAATATTTCTATTAGTTAATCTATTAATAGAATATAAGTAATATAGAATCTAAGTAATTCACGGTTAGGATAGATCTAAACCTGCTCATTATATATATTACGACTTACTATGCCAACTATGAAACAACTTATTAGAAACACAAGACAGCCAATCCGAAACGTCACAAAATCCCCAGCTCTTCGGGGATGCCCTCAGCGCCGAGGAACGTGTACCAGGGTGTATGTGCGACTCGTTCAGATCATATACTAAGAAGAAAAAACCTATTTCATTTTTTCATTCAGTATTGTTGATCGGTTAAGATAGTGTGAATGTAGTTTTCCCATTCAGACTATCTTGTATCAAATTTATGGTTTCGATTGGTGCAAACCCAATAGTCTTAATTTACAATTTAAGATGAGAAGGACTTTCCCATCGGTAACAAAACAAATATAAAGTTACCCGTTAAGCGGAGAAAATACTATTTTAATTAAAGATAAAGTATGTCCTTAATGAATGAATTTTGATGGATTTTGGACGAACGGAATAAGAGGGTCAGCTACCCAGCAAATTTTCATAATTAAATACCGTTACTGTATAACTAGATTTCGTTGTGAAAAAATCTACTTACTAAACTAAATATTGGATGGGTAGAGCCAAAGAATGTGAACTGTACAAGTTAACAATAACATTAATTAAATTAATATAAAATGAAAAGAAAGAAAGGCTCCGGTGTATAGAGAGGACCTGCCCGTTTCTAAAAAAAATCATAGAAACGATGGAACCCACTAATTTTTTATATATGTCCTATTTCATTTATATTATGTTTTTTGATATCTAGTATCAATACAATTTATTATTTTGAGGTTGAATATTTAGAAAAAAAAATATAAAAAATCGTGGTTGGGGAGGTTATAGTAGCAAGAGCCATTGGAATTTTTTTTTTTATACATTGGAAGAATCCATTTTTGTTATTAATAGACTAGGAAGAAGAAAAGAATAACTGAAAAATAAAAAAGTTATTCATCAAAGTCTCAATTATTCAATGACCAGAATTAAACGAGGATATATAGCTCGGAAACGAAGGACAAAAATTCGTTTATTTACATCAAGCTTTCGAGGAGCTCATTCAAGACTTACTCGAACGATTACTCAACAGAAAATTAAAGCTTTGGTTTCGGCTCATCGGGATAGAGATAGGAAAAAAAGAGATTTTCGTGGTTTATGGATTAGTCGAATAAATGCAGTAATTCGCGGGAATCCTAAAGTATATTGTATTTATAGTAATTTATTATATAGTCTATACACGAGGCAATTGCTTCTAAATCGTAAAATAATTGCACAAATAGCTATATTAAAAGAGAATTGTCTTTTTATGATTGCCAATGATATCATAAAAACCAAAAATCCCCTTAGACTTTACTCCGGAAAGGTATAGAATAGAAATTTGTTTATTTTGATAGCTTTATCATATGAATTTTTATCATATGATAAAGCTATCAAAATAAACAACCACGCTGAATAAAAAAAATTATTCTTTGTTACCTATTATCTTTTTTCTTACAACATAAAAACCAAAAAAGAATTGTTGTAATTTTCGAACAAAACATCAATCAATGTTTAATTCAAATCTCAATTCAAAATTGGATTTCGAATTATTAATTTCTATATTTTTTTTTTCTGAAAGTAGTAGTTCTAGCGGTCGACTCGCTTTTTTCAAATTGTTTTTCATTATTAAGAAAAGGTAACGAAGATAAAATACGAGCTTGTTTTATAGCAATTGTTATTAATCGTTGTTGTTTTAAAGTCAATCTATTTACGCGTCTGGATAATATTTTTCCTTGTTCACTAATAAATCGACTAATTAAACCCATGTTTTTATAATCAATTCGGTCCCCCGATTGGATCGGGGGCAAACGCCTACGAAAAGATCGCTTGGATTTAATAAAGAGTCGCTTAGATTTTTCCATGGTTTATTTATCCCTATTCCAAAAATCACATTTATTACAAAAAATACAATAAAGGATTTGTTTTTTTATTCTGACTTTTCTTTTTTAATATATGTTGTTATTTTTTTAATATATGTTGTTATATACTGATTAATTCAACTGTAAATTATAGAATACAGATAGATCTATCTATATAGATACGAAAAATAGATCATTTTACATGTTAAGTTCTTTGGTTCGAAGGGTAACACACAAGCGATCAATTTGATCTATTTCTTTATTTCTGCGTGAATTGTATGTTTGCAACAACGGGGACAAAATTTTCTTAATTCCAATCGACTAGGCGTATTGTGTCGATTCTTTTTAGTGATATATCTAGAAATACCCGTTGATTCCTTATTAACACTCTTTTTATCACAACCGGTACATTCCAAAATAACAATTACTCGGATATCTTTACCTTTGGCCATGAACCTCCCTTGGGTTTTTAATTCACTTAACTCTTTTGTTTTCGGATTCGAATCTAAGAAAAAACGAAAATAGAAATTAATAATTCGAAATCCAATTTTGAAATATTTCGTTCCAATTAAGATTAAGATTAATATAGTACAAAAATAATACAATGATCTCGAACTATATTTCGTTTCGAATTGCAATACAATTGCAATACAGTATTTTCGTTTTTTTAATTAAATATTTTTTATGATATTGTTGCACCCACCCTATCCATTCCATTTAAATTTCTGCTTTCACTCTATTATTAATAGAAATGGAATTGAATTAATAATTCAATTCCATTGAAGCCTGGACAAGATCCCGAGTTTCACTCCGAATTTCAATGAGGCCAAATTCACCCTTATTCTTTCTCTTTTCTAACTTATTCTATTACAATTGTAAAAAAAAGAAGAAATAAAAGACGAAATAAAGAAGAGGAGATTAATTACATATTAATTACATATATTTAATACTTAATTGGATCTATAATCTTCTTCACCCCTTTCCGGGTCAATAACTAGAATGAAAAAAAAGGGAATATCAATGCATCTGGAAAAAAACGATTGATCTCTATCAAGAGACCCGCCAAAGCCCCGAACCATAGAGTACTTACTACTGGTGCCACGGAAAGATATGTTTTTAGATCTCGCATTTCAAATCCTCCTTTTTAAGTCTTTTTTCTATCTATAATTTATTTGAATTTAATATTCTTTTTTCTTATTCTAAAGAATATTAGTTATATTTCTTTAGAATCTTTTTTTTCTTTTTCATATTCTATTGTATATTATAGTATAGGAAACTGAAAAAAATGGCAGAAAATTAGAAAAATGATATATATATATTATATATCTATATATCAACAGCTAAAAATGTGGAAAACAAGACAAAGATTCTTTACAATAACACTAGAAACAAATGGAAAAGGGATGTAGCGCAGCTTGGTAGCGCGTTTGTTTTGGGTACAAAATGTCACGGGTTCAAATCCTGTCATCCCTATCCCTAACTATTACTTATCATATGATATTCCGTATTATATGATATTCCGTATTATATATTTATTATATGAGATGAGCAATAAAACGGGACCAATTGAAGACGAATTCCAATTGGACATACATACCGAATATCTATATGTATATATATATATTGATATAGTATATACATGTAAAATGGATTTAGATCATATAAAATAAAGAATTTCTGAAAACAAAGCGCTCTTAGTTCAGTTCGGTAGAACGCGGGTCTCCAAAACCCGATGTCGTAGGTTCAAATCCTACAGAGCGTGATGATTCAAATCCTACAGAACGTGATTCTTGTATTGTTCGAATGATAATTACACTGAAATAATTGAACATTAAAAGTCTTAATTTAATCCTTGTAGATTAGGATTAAAACAAAATAAATAGGGAATCCGCAAAAAAAGAGACATTAATTAATCAAAGATCCAACTGATCACCTCGTCGGTATTGTAAATATGCAGTTACAAATAATCCAGCCAAAGTAATGGGAATTAAACCTAACACGATTCCAAATAGAAAAACTTCAATCATTTTTATTTGTTCGAAAGGTAAAAAGAAAGGTAATATCTATCCTTAACCATTAATCTGTATTGATCATGAATCTCAACGACCGAGAATTCTAAATTGACACAGTAAGGAACTATAGAATGTCTTATTCCAAAATTTACTATTCCTCTCAAAATTACAAATCAAATAAGTCGTATTTTACTCAGACCGATAAATAGAGATGAGGTTATAATTAAAACCGCTAGTAAAAAACCGAAATAACTAGTTATAGTGAGCATATAGAAGCTAAATGAAATATGTTATTTTTATACATATGTTTATAAAGCACTTCCCTAAATTTCCATTTTTGAGAGAAAAAAGAAGATAAGAAAAAATACTACTTAAAAGATACAAT